AATGAAATGCCTGAAAAAAAGGACTATTTTGATAGAATAAATTATGCAAATTTTTTTTTATTTGCTTTCATTACATTTAATAGATTCAAACTATTTCTTTTAATATCAAAAATTAAAGTACATCATATACTAAAACATAAAGAAAAAGATAAGCTAATTAAGCTTTTGGGTTCATACCCCAACCATAAAGGTTTTAAGCCTTTTCTTTTTAATTTTTCTTAAATATTGAAAATTATTGTTTTTCTTCTCTTTAATTTTTAGAATTTTGATTGCAATTTCTTCAAATTCTTGATTTGGAATTTGAATAGGATTAGAAATTAATATACTTTCTGTTATCCCCCTAATAACAGATACAAAAAATATTTTTTCTACAGAATCCTCCTTAAAATATTTTGTTACTCAAGTAATAGCTTCAACCATTATTTTAATAGCTATTATTCTTCTCTCATTAAATTTCATAATCAATAACTTTTTATTGATCATAATCAATTCAAGATTACTTACAAAAATAGGATCAGCCCCATTCCATTTTTGGTTCCCCGAAGTAATAGAAGGACAAATATGATCAATATGTTTTTTACTTTTAACTATTCAAAAAATTATTCCCCTATCAATTTTAAATTTAAATTTAAATTTAAATTTATTTTTCTCTATTATTATCATCATAAACATAATAATCAGAGCTATTATAGGATTAAATCAAACTAGCTTACGAAAAATTTTAACTTTCTCCTCAATTAACCATATAGGATGAATAATTGCTTCAATATTATTTGCCAAAATTATTTGAATTTATTATTATCTATTTTATGTAATAATTTCATTTAACTTAATTTTTATATTCAAAATTTTTAATTTATACTATTTCAAACAATTATTTAATTTTATAAATTTTTCCTTTTCTTCTAAATTATTTTTTATTATAAATTTTTTTTCATTAGGAGGTCTACCCCCATTTTTAGGTTTTCTCCCTAAATGATTAACAATTCAATCTATGCTAATTAATAATTTCAATTTAGAAATTTCATTAATAATTTTCTTAACCTTAATTACACTTTTTTATTATATCCGTTTAACTTTTTCAAGCCTAATATTTCATTGTAATCAAATTTCAGAATTTCCCAAAATTAAAACTTTTTGAATTAATTTTATTAATTTCGCATCTTTAAATTCCTTATTACTCAGAATCCTTTATTTTAACATCTAAAGGATTTAAGTTAAGTAATAAACTTTTAACCTTCAAAGTTAAAAATAAAGGTGCCTTTAAGCCTTAGGTTTAAGCCCTTCTTTAAATTTGCAATTTAATGTCATTTTTGACTATAAGACTTGATGAAAGAATTTAATTCCTAAATAAATTTACAATTTATTGCCTATCCCTCAGCCATTTCATCGAATAAATGGTTGTTTTCCACTAATCACAAAGATATTGGTACTTTATACTTTATTTTTGGAGCTTGAGCTGGAATGGTTGGAACTTCTCTAAGAATATTAATTCGTGCTGAATTAAGAACCCCCGGTTCTTTAATTGGTGATGATCAAATTTATAATGTTATCGTCACAGCCCATGCTTTTGTGATAATTTTTTTTATAGTTATACCTATTGTTATTGGTGGATTTGGAAATTGATTAGTTCCATTAATGCTTGGAGCCCCTGACATAGCATTTCCTCGAATAAATAACATAAGCTTTTGACTCTTACCCCCTTCTTTAACATTACTGTTAATAAGAAGCTTAGTCGAAAGAGGAGTAGGAACAGGTTGAACTGTTTATCCCCCCTTATCCTCAAATATTGCCCATAGAGGTTCTTCAGTAGATTTAGCAATCTTTAGACTTCATTTAGCTGGAATTTCTTCAATTTTAGGTGCTGTTAATTTTATTTCAACTATCATCAATATACGATCAATTGGAATTACCTTTGATCGAATACCCCTATTTGTTTGATCAGTTAAAATTACAGCAATCTTACTTCTTCTTTCTCTCCCAGTTTTAGCTGGAGCAATTACCATACTTTTAACAGACCGTAATTTAAATACCTCATTTTTTGATCCAGCTGGAGGTGGTGATCCAATTTTATACCAACATTTATTTTGATTTTTTGGTCATCCTGAAGTTTATATTCTTATTCTTCCTGGATTTGGAATAATTTCTCATATTATTAGCCAAGAAAGAGGTAAAAAAGAAGCATTCGGAACTTTAGGAATAATCTATGCAATAATAACTATTGGATTATTAGGATTTATTGTTTGAGCTCATCACATATTTACTGTTGGTATAGATGTAGACACTCGAGCTTATTTTACTTCAGCTACTATAATTATTGCTGTTCCTACAGGCATTAAAATCTTTAGATGACTTGCCACTCTCCATGGAACTCAAATTAATTTTTCCCCCTCAATACTTTGAGCTTTAGGATTTGTCTTCTTATTTACTGTGGGAGGTCTTACAGGGGTTGTTTTAGCTAATTCTTCTATTGATATTATTCTTCACGATACTTATTATGTTGTTGCTCATTTTCATTATGTTCTTTCTATAGGAGCTGTATTTGCAATTATAGCTGGACTAGTTCACTGATTTCCTTTATTTACTGGAATTACATTAAATAACAAATTTTTAAAAATTCAATTCTTTACTATATTTTTCGGAGTTAATATTACATTTTTTCCTCAACATTTTTTAGGATTAGCAGGTATGCCTCGACGATATTCTGATTATCCAGATGCATACTTACCTTGAAATATAGTTTCATCTATTGGTTCAATTATTTCTATAATTAGAATTTTATTTATACTTTTTATTATCTGAGAAGGTTTATCTTCCATACGTAAAAGAATTTTACCATTAAATTTATCCACATCTATTGAATGAATACAGTTAATACCCCCTGCCGAACATAGCTATTCTGAATTACCTATACTTATAAATTTCTAATATGGCAGAATAGTGCAATGGATTTAAGCCCCATTTATAAAGTTCATCTTTTTTTAGATGATAACATGAAAAACTCTTATACTTCAAGATAGAGCTTCACCTTTAATAGAACAATTAATATTTTTTCACGATCATACTTTAATAATTCTTATTATAATTACTACTATTGTAACTTATATATTAATTACAATTATATTTAATCAATTTAATTATCGCTATTTACTTGAAAGACAAATAATTGAAATTATTTGAACTATACTTCCTGCTATTATTTTAATCTTTATTGCTTTACCTTCTTTACGTCTTTTATATTTACTAGATGAAATTAATAACCCTATAATTACTATTAAAACTATTGGACATCAATGATACTGATCATATGAATATTCAGATTTCTCAAATATTGAATTTGATTCTTATATAATTCCTTATAATGAATTAAAATCTTATAATTTTCGATTATTAGATGTTGATAATCGAATTTGTGCACCTTTTAATGCCCAAGTTCGTATGTTAGTTACTTCAACAGATGTTATTCATTCTTGAACTATCCCTTCTTTAGGAATTAAAATTGATGCTACTCCTGGCCGTTTAAATCAAACTAGCTTATTTATAAATCGCTCAGGTATTTTTTTTGGTCAATGTTCAGAAATTTGTGGAGCTAATCATAGATTTATACCAATTGTTATAGAAAGAATCTCATCTAATTTTTTTATTAATTGAATTCATAAAATAAGAGAAATTTACATTAGATGGCTGAAAGTAAGCCCTGGTCTCTTAAACCATTTTATAGTATTTAACAATTACTTCTAATGAAAAATTTAGTTAATTTATAACATTAGTTTGTCAAACTAAAATAACTTTTTAAGTAATTTTTTATCCCTCAAATAGCTCCTTTAAATTGACTTTCATTATTTATTTTATTTTTAATAATTTTTTTTTTAATTAACTCTATTAATTATTTTTTATTTTTTTATAATCCTAAATCTTCTAAATTTTTAAAAAAATCTTCCCACTTAAATTGAAAATGATAATAAATCTTTTTAGAACATTTGATCCATCAACTAATATAAATTTATCTCTTAATTGATTAAGAATTTTTTTAAGATTTTTTTTTATTCCAATAATATTTTGATTAATCCCTTCCCGATGAAATTTTTTATGAATTAATATTATTTTAATTTTACATAAAGAATTTAAAATTCTTATCAATTCTCCATTTAAAGGAACAACTTTAATTTTTATTTCATTATTTTCATTAATTTTATTTAATAATTTTTTAGGATTATTTCCATATATTTTTACTTGTTCAAGTCATTTAATTATAACTTTAACATTATCTCTTCCATTATGATTAACATTCATACTTTATGGATGAATTAATAATACTATTCATATATTTGCTCACTTAGTTCCTCAAGGATCTCCCTCAATTCTTATACCTTTTATAGTATGTATTGAAACTATTAGAAATATTATTCGACCAGGTACATTAGCCGTTCGATTAATAGCTAATATAATTGCTGGTCATTTACTTTTAACCCTTCTAGGTAATACTGGAAATTCTCTAACTATTTTTACTATTAATTTTTTAATTTTTACACAAATTCTTTTATTAATATTAGAATTTGCAGTTGCTATTATTCAATCTTATGTTTTTTCTGTTTTAAGAACTCTCTATTCTAGAGAAGTAACTTATGCATTCACATAAAAATCACCCATTTCATCTTGTAGATTATAGACCATGACCATTATTAGGAGCTTTTAGAGCTATAATTACAATAATTGGTTTAATTAAATGATTCCATATATTTAATAGATCATTATTTTTTATTGGAATATTTAATACTATTCTAATTATATATCAATGATGACGAGATATTGTTCGAGAAGGAACATTTCAAGGCCTTCATACTTTCACAGTTACTATAGGATTACGATGAGGAATAATTTTATTTATTACATCAGAAATTTTTTTTTTTATTTCATTTTTCTGAGGATTTTTCCATAGAAGATTAACTCCTACTATTGAATTAGGAATACTTTGACCACCTAAAGGAATTCAACCTTTCAATCCAATACAAATCCCACTTTTAAATACTTTAATTCTTTTAACTTCTGGACTTACTGTTACATGAGCTCATCATAGATTAATTGAAAATAATTTTTTTCAAACTAAACAAGCCTTAATTTTTACAGTTATTCTAGGATTTTATTTTTCTATTTTACAAGCCTATGAATATATTGAAGCTCCCTTTTGTATTTCTGATGCTGTTTATGGATCTTCTTTCTACATAGCTACAGGATTTCATGGAATCCATGTTATTATTGGTACCACATTTTTATTTATTTGTTTAATTCGCCATATAATAAATCATTTTTCTTCAATTCATCACTTTGGTTTTGAAGCAGCTGCTTGATACTGACATTTTGTTGATGTTGTTTGATTATTTCTTTATATTTCAATTTATTGATGAGGTAGATATTTATATAGTATAAAAATTATTTTTAACTTCCAATTAAAAGATCTAATTAAATTAGTATAAATAATTTTAATCTTAATTATTAATGCTTCCTTTATCTTTTTATTATCAATAATTATAATATTTTTATCTAATTTAATTTCTAAAAAAACTTTCCTAGATCGAGAAAAAAATAGTCCTTTTGAATGTGGATTTGATCCTAAAAATTCAGCTCGTTTACCATTCTCTTTACATTTCTTTCTTATTGCTATTATTTTTTTAATTTTTGATGTTGAAATTACTCTTTTAATTCCCTTTATTTTAACATCTAAAATTTCCAATTTAAGAAATTTTTTATTTATTTTTATTTTTTTTATTTTGATTTTATTAATAGGACTCTACCATGAATGACATCAAGGAGCATTAAATTGAATTTATTAGGATAATAGTTAATTATAACATTTAATTTGCAATTAAAAAGTATTGTTCTTCAATTTATCTTAAATAAGAAACAATTTATTGTATTTAGTTTCGACCTAAAATTTAGTCTTTTAGACCTTATTTAATTGAAACCAAAATAGAGGTAAATCATTGTTAATGATTTAATTGAAATTTATATTTCCAATTAAAGAAATATGTAATTCAAGAAAGAACTTCTAATTCAATTCTTTAACGATGAAATTTCGTTAATATTTCTATTTATATAGTTTAAATAAAACCTTACATTTTCATTGTAAAATTAGAATTTTTCTTATAAATATTTAAAGATAAATTTATCACCATAACATCTTCAATGTCATACTCTTATTAAGCTATTTAAATTTATAAATACATAAAAAATAAAAATATAATTCATATAAATAATATAATTAAATAAATTTTTAAATTATTTATAAATAATAATTGAAAAAATTTAGAAGATTTTGTTAGACTATTATATAAATTTTGACTACCAAAATATTCAAATCATCCTTGATCTAAATTTTTATAAAAAAATTTTCCTATATATAAAGGATAAAAATTTAATATATAAGTTGATATAACAGGCATATTTCATATTAAAGAAAAAAATATTGATAAATTTAAAAATTTTAATCTTTTAATTTTAAAATTTAAGCTAAATTTTGATAATTCTTGTCCAATTAAAAAGCCTAGTAAAACTATCAAAAAAGCTATAATTTTTATTAATAAAGGTAAACAAATAAAATAAGGAGTTTTTAAAATCAATCATATTAACATTCTCCCTCCAATTACTACTATAAATATTAATAATAATATTCTTTTTAATATTTCAAATCTTTTTTCAACTAAAAAATTCAATCTATAAAAATTAAAATTTCCAATTATTGTATAGTATATTAATCGTATAGTATACCTTACTGTTAATCCAGTAGAAATAAAAAAAATTAAATAAATATAAATATTTAAATATTCTATTGATAAAACTTCTAAAATTAAATCTTTCGAATAAAATCCTGATAAAAAAGGTAAACCACATAAAGATAAATTAGAAATATTGAAAATTACACAAGTTAAAGGTAAATTAGTAATTAAATTTCCTATAAAACGAATATCTTGACAATTAATTAAATTATGAATCATATTTCCTGCACATATAAATAATGTAGCCTTAAATAATGCATGTGTTAATAAATGAAAAAAAGATAATGTAAATTCTCCCATACATAAAATTCTTATTATTAATCCTAATTGTCTTAATGTTGATAAAGCAATAATTTTTTTCAAATCAAATTCAAAATTTGCCCCTATTCCTGCTATAAATATTGTTATTCTACCTACAAATAATAAAATTATTATAATATTTATATTTAAACATTCATTAAATCGAATTAATAAATATACACCTGCTGTAACTAATGTTGAAGAATGAACAAGAGAAGAAACTGGGGTAGGAGCTGCTATAGCAGCTGGTAATCATGAAGAAAAAGGAATTTGAGCTCTTTTTGTTATAGCTGCAATTACTACTATTATAGAAATTAACTGTATATAAAAATCTAATTTCATAAATTCTAAATAATATAAAAAATTTCAACTTCCATAATTTAATATTCATACAATTGACATTAACAGTATAACATCACCAATACGATTAGTTAACGCTGTAATTATTCCTGCATTTCTTGATTTTTGATTTTGGTAATAAATTACTAAACAATAAGAAACTAACCCTAATCCATCCCATCCTAATAAAATTCTAATTAAATTAGGCCTAATAATTATTAATATTATAGATAAAACAAATATTATTACTAACATAATAAAACGATTTAAATTTAAATCTCCATGTATATATTCATCTCTATAAAAAATTACTATTGAAGAAATAAATAAAACAAATCTCATAAATAATAATCTTATTCAATCTAATAATAAAACTAAAGAAATTGAATTATAATTTAAATTTAAAAATTCATACTCAATCAATATTCTATAATCTATAATTATAAACTTTAAGCTTGTTATAAATAAAAAAATACTTAATAAAAAAAAAAAAAAAAAAAAAATTCTGCAAATAGACACTATTTAGAATACTTTGTATATCTTTGATTCCACAAATCAAAATTTTTTATAAACTATCTAAATTAAGTATTAAATTCATAAAGAAATTATTTCACCTTTTAAAATTATTAAATTTAAAGGTAATCAATGTAAAATTAAAAGTAAATATTCTCGAATATAACCTATAGAAAATCTATAAATTCCTGAATAAAATTTTCCATGTTGACTATATGAATATAAATATAAAGAATATACAGCTCTAAAAAATGACATTATACATAAAAAAATTATTATTAAAAAATGTCATCTTACTAGACTTCCTATAAGTATAATTTCCCCTAATAAATTTAATGAAGGTGGTGCAGCTATATTTGATGAATTAAATAAAAATCATCATAATGATATTCTTGGCATTAAATTAATTATACCTTTATTTAAAAATAAGCTTCGACTTATTAAACGTTCATAAGAAATATTAGCTAAACAAAATAATCCAGAAGAACATAATCCATGGGCTAATATTATTACTAATGACCCACATAAACCTCAATAATTTATTGTTATAATACCTCTAATAACTAACCCTATATGAGCTACTGATGAATAAGCAATTAAAGATTTTATATCTCTTTGACGTAAACAAATTAATGAAATGATTGAACCTCCAACTATTGAAATTATAATAAAAATAATATTAAATTTTAATCCAATAAATTCAAATAATATTATTAAACGTATTATTCCATATCCTCCTAATTTTAATATTACCCCAGCTAAAATTATTGAACCTCTAATTGGAGCTTCAACATGAGCTTTTGGTAATCATAAATGCACTATAAATATTGGTAACTTAATTAAAAATACCATATTTAACCCAAAATATAAATATAAATTATTTAAATTTTTTAGAAATAAAAAATTTAATCTTAAAATATTTTTATACAAAAAAAAAATTCTTACTAATATAGGCAAAGATCCTAATAAAGTATAAAATAGTAAATAAATTCCTGCCTGAATTCGTTCAGGTTGATATCCTCATCCAATAATTAATATTAAAGTAGGAATTAATCTTATTTCAAAAAATAAATAAAATCAAAATAAATTTATTACTCTAAAAGTTAAAATTAATGAAAATATTAATATTAAAATAAAAAATATAAATAAAAATTCATTATTTTTTTCTTGATATAATTTAGATCTTGCTAAAATTATTAAAGAACAAATTCAAATTCTTAATAAAATTATTATATATCTTAATAAATCTCATCCTATATTAAATCCTAATTCAATATATATATAATTAAATCTAAATTTTGAAAAAAAAATTATAAAAAAAAATATATATAAATATTGAATAAATCAAAAATTTTTAAAATTTAAAGGAATCATAAAAATTATAAATATAATAAATTTTATCATAATATATTAAACAAATTAAAATAATCATTACCATGAGTTCGAACTAAAGAAACTAAAATTGATAGTCCTAGAACTCCTTCACATACTCTTAAAGTTAAAAAAATCATTCTAAAATAAAATTCAAAATTTATTAAAAATAATATATTAAATAATCCCAAATATAAAGATATCATAATAAATTCTAATCTTAATAATATTATTAAAAAATGTTTACGTTTTCTACAAAATACTAAAATCCCAATAATATACATAAGTATATAAATATAATTAATAAGTTTTAATAATTTAAATAAAATATTGATTTTGTAAATCAAAAATAAGACATTCTTTTAAAACTTCAGAGAAAAATATTATTTATCTTTAATCTCCAAAATTAAAATTTTTCTTAAACTATTCTCTGTATATTTTTAATCAGAATTTTATTAATAAATGTATCTATTTTATTTTTATTTATAAATCATCCTATTACTATAGGTTTTACTTTATTAATTCAAGTTTTATTAATTGCACTATTAACTAATTTTATAATCTTAAATTCTTGATTTTCATATATTTTATTTTTAATTATAATTGGTGGAATATTAATTTTATTTATCTATATAACAAGATTAGCCTCTAATGAAAAATTTAAATTTAGAAGAAAAATTTTTTTTATAATTTTTTTTTTTTTAATTTTAGAAATTTTTATATATTTCATTAATTTTTTATATTCTATAAAATTAAATAATTTTTTAACTTTTTCATTTTTTAATTTTAATTTTAATAAATTTTTTATATTTCCTTCATTTCTAATTTTATTAATCATTATTATTTATTTATTTATTGCATTAATTGCTACAGTAAAAATTACCAATTTTAAACATGGGCCTTTACGCCAAAAATTTTATGAAAATATCTTTACGTATTCAATCCCCTTTACTTAAAATTATCAATAATTCATTAATTGACCTTCCTTCACCTTCAAATATTTCTGCATGATGAAATTTTGGTAGTTTATTAGGACTTTGCTTAATAATTCAAATTATTACTGGAATTTTCTTAGCTATACATTATACCCCTAACATTGACATAGCATTTAATAGAGTTATTCATATTTGTCGTGATGTAAATAATGGCTGATTAATCCGAACTTTACATGCAAATGGAGCAAGATTTTTTTTTATTTGCATTTATATCCATATTGGCCGAGGAATATATTATGGATCTTATAATTTAATTTATACATGATTAATTGGTGTATTAATTTTATTTATTGTTATAGCAACTGCATTTCTAGGGTATGTTCTTCCATGAGGTCAAATATCTTTTTGAGGAGCTACTGTTATTACTAACTTACTATCAGCTATTCCTTATTTAGGAATAAGAATTGTTCAATGATTATGAGGAGGTTTTGCAGTAGATAATGCTACTTTAACACGATTTTTTACTCTCCATTTTCTTATACCTTTTATTGTTTTAGCATTAATTATAATTCACTTATTATTTCTTCATCAAACAGGTTCTAATAATCCTTTAGGAACTAATAGAAATTTAGATAAAATTTTTTTTCATCCCTATTTTTCTTTAAAAGATATTTTTGGATATGTAATTATATTAATAATTTTAATTATATTAACTTTAATTAATCCTTATATACTTGGAGATCCAGATAATTTTATTCCAGCAAATCCCCTTTCTACCCCAATTCATATTCAACCTGAATGATATTTTTTATTTGCTTATGCAATTTTACGTTCAATTCCTAATAAATTAGGAGGAGTTATAGCTTTAATTTTCTCTATTGCTATTCTTTTTATTCTACCTTTTACTAATATTAAAAATATACAAAGTAATCAATTTTATCCTATTAATAAAAGATTATTTTGATTTTTACTAGCTATTATCTTATTATTAACCTGAATTGGTGCACGACCTGTTGAAGATCCTTATATTCTTATTGGACAAATTTTAACCTTTCTCTATTTTTTTTATTATCTTATTAATCCTATTTTATATAAAATATGAGATAATTTAATTTTTAAATATTAGTTAATGAACTTGTATAAGTGTATATTTTGAAAATATAAAAAAGAGTTTTATTCTCTATTAACTTTATCTTATAACTAAATTTTATTAACTAATTAAATATAATATAAACTATTATTCTATATCTTATATAAAAAATTAAAAAATTTAATGAAATTGGCAAAAATCTTTTTCAAGCTAAATACATTAATTTATCATATCGATATCGTGGCAATGTACCTCGAACTCAAATTCAAATAAATGATATTAATCTTAATTTAATAAAAAATATAAATGAATACAAATTAGCTCCTATAAATAATAAAACACATATTATTCTTATAAATAAAATCCTAGCATATTCAGCTAAAAAAATTAAAGCAAATCCTCCTCCTCTATATTCAATATTAAATCCAGAAACTAATTCTGATTCTCCTTCAGCAAAATCAAATGGTGTTCGATTAGTCTCAGCTAATCCTGAAATTAATCATATATAACTTAATGGAAAACAGAAAAATAATAATCAAATATATTCTTGAATTTTAATAAATTCAATTATATTTAATCTAAATGTTAAAAATAAAAACGACAATAAAATTAATGATAATCTTACTTCATAAGAAATAGTTTGAGCTACTGCTCGCAATCTTCCTAATAAAGAATAATTACAATTTGAAGATCAACCAGCAATTATAATTCTATAAACTCTTAATCTAGACACTCTTAAAAAAAATAAAATTCCCAATATAAAATTTATTAAAATTCTAAAAAAAGGCATACATATTCATAATAATAAAGCTAAAAATAAATTTATTATTGGAGATAAATAATATAAATTAAAATTAGACAAAATAGGAATAATATTTTCCTTAGAAAATAATTTAATTGCATCTCTAAAAGGTTGAATAATTCCTATAAAACCAACTTTATTAGGACCTTTACGAATTTGAATATATCCTAAAACTTTACGTTCTATTAAAGTTAAAAATGCTACTCCAATTAAAATCATAATTACTAAAACTAATATTCTTATTATTATTAAAATATAATCTTTATAAAACAAGTATTATTTGTATAAAATACATTTTTAAATTCTAAATTTAATGCACTATTCTGCCAAAATAACATTTATATTTTTAATAAATTTTATTAATATTTGGTCCTTTCGTACTAAAATATTATTTTCCATTCAAGATAGAAACCAACCTGGCTTACACCGGTTTAAACTCAGATCATGTAAAATTTTAAAGGTCGAACAGACCTAATCAATTAGCTTCTTCACTAATCCTTAATTTTAATCCAACATCGAGGTCGCAAACTTTTTTTTCGATAAGAACTCTCAAAAAAAATTACGCTGTTATCCCTAAGGTAATTTAATCTTTTAATCATAATTTTATGGATCATTTAATCATAAATTAATGTTATAATTTATAAAAAGTTTTTTAAATTTTTATATCACCCCAACAAATTATCTAATACTATAAAAATTATATTATTTCTAAAAAATTAATTTTAATATTAAATATAAAACTCTATAGGGTCTTCTCGTCTTTAAATTAAATTTAAACTTTTTAATTTAAAAATAAAATTCTAATTAAATTAAATAGAGACAGTTATTTTCTCGTCAAATCATTCATACAAGCTTTCAATTAAAAAACTAATTATTATGCTACCTTTGTACAGTCAAAATACTGCAGCCATTTAAATTTTCAGTGGGCAGATCAGACTTTAAATTATTATCAAAAAGACATGTTTTTAATAAACAGGCGAAAAATACTTTTGCCGAATTCCTTTATTTAACCTTTTAATTATAAAAATTTTTTTTTTAAAATTATACTAATTTTATCATTATTAAAATTAAAAATTTATTCAATAATTTATTTTTATAAAATACTTAAAAATTATATAAATTAAATTTTTTAATAAATTAATTATAACATATTATAAAAAATAAAAATTTCTAATCCTATTTTTATTTAAATTTAATTATAATTTATAAAAATTTATATTTAAGCTTATCCCTAAATATATTTCTAAATATAAATAAATATTTTTAAAAATTAAAAAATTTATTATATTTATAAAAATTTAATTTTTTTCTAAAAAAACTAGATATTTTAAAAAACGATTAACATTTCATTTCTAATAAATTATTTTAAATATTTATTCCACAATAAAATTTTTAATTTATTAACTCTTCTTAATTCGAGAAAATTAATTAAATAATTTTTTTTTAAAAAACCCTGATACACAAGGTACAAAATTAATTTTTCTTATTTATATTTCAATTAAAATTCCATTACTGTACTAATTCTCTATAATTAATATTAATTATTCAATATTTATAATAAATTTAATAATACTTTAGTTATATTTCAATTAATAATTCTTTAAATTCAAATTAAATTGATTTAACAATTTTCTTTTTAATGTAAATAAAAAACTTGTTCAAGCTCTAATTTGAAAACCAGATACACTTTCCAGTACATCTACTTTGTTACGACTTATTCCATTTTAAATGAAAGTGACGGGCGATATGTGCATATTTTAGAGCTTTAATCATATAATTTAATTTAATTATATTACTTTCAAATCCAATTTATTAATTTTTTTAAAAAATTAAACCATAAATATCTTTATTGTAACCCATTAATTTTTAATTATAAACTACATCTTGATCTGATTTAATTTTTAATTAAAAATCTTGAATATTATTTTTTTTTAAAAAAATTCATCTACGACGATATATAAGCTTTTAAATTAAATTATTTAAATCGTGGATTATCAATTTAAATTAACAGGTTCCTCTGAAAAGATTAAAATACCGCCAAATTCTTTAATTTTGAAGATCATAACTTTTAATAATTTAATATTTTAATTTACTTTTATAATAATAGGGTATCTAATCCTAGTCTATTTATAAATTTAATAAATCATTCATTTTTACAAAATTAAATTTGAATTTAAAATTTCACTTAATAAATTCAATAATAATTTATTTTTATCAATAATTATATACAAATTTTTAATAATTTATTGTACAATTTGTGTAACCGCAACTGCTGGCACAAATTTTGTTTGTACTCTTATTTATTTCTAAATCTAAGTTACCTTAATTTTTAATATTAAATACTACTTTCTTAATTTTTAAATAAAAAATTGTATGTAAATCATAAATAAATAAATCCTCAAAGCTAGAATAAAACTTTTTTTATAAATTTTTTAACTCTCAAACTTATTTATATATATATTCATAATCAATTAAAATTTTAATTTTTTAAAAAATTTTTCCCATATAATTTTTTTTATTCCAATAATATTTTGATTAATTATAAATTTATAAAAATTATTTAAAAATTTTCTTCTAAATTTTAAGTTTCATTACTAAAAATGAATAACTCCGTTGGAGATTTCAATAAAACAGCTATTATTCTTTCTACTTTAAAATTCTCATCCAAAAATTACTATACAATAATTTATTATATATATATAATAATAATTTATGTATAAATCATTAATAAAAATGTTTACACTAATTAATTGTAGACTATTAATATATTAAATATTTATTAATATATATATTTCCATATTTACCCTTATATATTAAAATCTTAAGAATTTTCCTTTATTTTTTTTTCCTACAATCCAGTAAAATTGACTAGGTCTTTAAATTTTTAATATTATCGAAATAATTGCATTTTTTCTTTTGTTCTTTTATAATTTAATAGATCAATAACTATTAAGAGGTTCTTTATGATTAATTAAAATTTAATGTCATTAATGTTAACTTTTATTAAATGCCAAAAAAAAAATTTTTTTTTTTCATGATTTTTATCAATATAGTATTTTTTTCTCAGATTAATAAGATTTCCTTAATTTTTGACAAAAAAAAAATCCGAAAAAATTTGGATTTTTCCAAATTGGGCCCAAAAATTTTTCATAGTTACTTTGATTTTCCATCTTCTTATTAAGTTTACCGATTTTTTTTTTAAAGAATAAAAAAT